CTTTAGAACTGCCACAAACGTAATACGGAGTTGGTCGATACTTTGGGACTCCAGTGGGGGGACTCCGTCAAGGTATTTATTGTATTGCTGAATAAGAAAGTAAAAACAAAATCCGTAAACGATAAATGAAAGATAATAAAGAGACTTTTGAGTATAGATCGAAGACAAAAGCCAAGTCCATTCCATGAGAAAATGGTAAGTGTAGTTTATGCTGCTTCGCTCTCAAGAGCGGTATACCAGAATAAAGATTCTATTAAGTCATAGCTTATAAACTATGACCAGAAGGCCAGATGTTACCATTAATTATCTCCACCAGAGTCGATGGAGAGAGGTTTATTGTAGATTCGAACCCGAGATCAAGTTTGACGGAGCGGGGCAGTAGCTGCGAACCAATACTCTCGCCAGGAGCACCAGCCTGTGCCTCCCATCGGTTTCGATTCCGATTTGACAGCTGAACCTATCTCACCATACGCTAATGAAGCGACCGCCAAGAAAGCTTCTCTGTGAGAAGAGTTCCCGGGTTGACATGCCCAGCTATCTATCAACATAGAAAGATAAAGCTATCTCGACTCTCTCTAAGTTACCTGTACCAATCTGGAAGTTTACAAGTCTATTGGGAAGTGAAGTCTGTCTCTGCCCCTTTAGGCAATTATCTTCTATTAAGATGAAGATCTGGTACCAAAAGGAAAGCATTGATTGGACTAGCTCGCAAAGGAGCCTAGTTTATTCATGCCTGGAATGAGAGGAATTGACTCGAGTGTTAATGAGAAGGAGAGGAAAGAGAGAGGGCTAAGCGCCTTAAGGCGGTCTCAGGCTATTTACATTCGGTTCCAGTGCTCTGGGCCATAGTTGGAGGACCCCATTCCTTCTACAATTGGCATTGATCCAGTTTCCGTTGTCTTTATAGTCCTATTTGCGGACAGTTCAACTTCCTTTTCTTCCTATATGTGTTATGGTCATTACTATAGCCTCTTATTAGTGAGTTATGCTGATATGAAGGTTGCTTCTGCCTTTGATTCTGCCTTTATTGGATAGCCAGTTGTTGGAGTCCTGAGGCAAGCGTATAAAAATACGTCTTCCCTGTGGGTTTGACCAGTCTTCGTTCCAGTTGCAGAAAAAAGCTAAGCTCTGTAAGCCATCGAGTTGGAGTAGCTTTCCGGAGTGCTTCTTGTAAGGAAGTCCATTGGTGTAAGGGTTACAACAGGTAGGAAGCTAGTGTCAGTCTATAGCCCTTCTAGTCGATCCAACCGAGGGCCTCTATACGAGCATGCGAGCTCTGTTTCAGCCATTTCCGGTGACATTTCCAGGACTCCTACTAGCCAGCCAGTGCTATTCCTTCTCCTTGTGAGCCAAGAGGGCTAGTGAGGGCTTTAGATATTTCCACGGTAGGTCTAAGGGCTAAGGTGTAAGCAAGTGAGGAAAGCGCAATTCCGTATTTGAAAATAGAAGTACCTCTTTTTTAGGAAAGCTAGCCTAGGTTCGTTCCTTACTTTAGCACTCCAATTTGATGGGTTAGCTTTCCCACGTACTTGACTTTGCTTCTAACTCTCTTAAGTGTGAAAACTTTCAATACATCTATTCCTAGCTCTTACCCTAGCTACCAAGACTGCCTTAATGGATTAGTAATAAAGTATCAAAGGCTTTACTTACATGGTACCTCTTATTAGCCCAGGCTAACTATTCGAGTTTCTAGTTAGTAGCGATTCATTATAGAATCCAAAAGCAAAAACCACTGAGGGAGGAGTCTTACTCTTTTTAACCAGTTTTCCCAAACCAAGATATCCTGCCTATCCCCGATAAAAGGGACTCTCTCAAAAAGTCTCTTCGTAGCAAGAGTGGTTTTGACTAAGCATATGACGAAGGATCGGCCGAAGCTAGAGCTAAGTAGCTGTGTCAGGGTAAGTAGGGAAAGCATAGGTGGACTTATGAACATTGATTGGATTGGTTCATTTCGTGGCTAATCCGAAAAGGTCAGCCTATAGACAGACCTAATTTGGATGGAAATTCCCACGGAGATGATTAATAAGATATCCCCGGGCTGGCTATGTCATCTGTCTACGTTTAGAGTGCTTCCCCGCAAAAAAAGATGGAAGCCTATTTGCTAATACCAAGCAATTATCATGATGAACTTTTCAACAAAAACAGAGAAAAACAAACAAGATAGCAGGTTACCAAGACAACAAGAGCGACAAAACACTATAGCGAGGATACAATAGATAGACTTACCCGAAGGCTAAAAAGAGATATTTCTTTTTAGCCTTCGTCCCTCGGCGGCCTCCTCTTTAACTAGGGGGTTACGCCCATCCCATTAAAAATCATTTGAGCTTCCCCTTTCCTAAGATCCTGGACGTGGTACTGACGCATGAACTTGGTTACTGGTTTTACCGGTTGGCAAGTCAAGTAAGGAAAGGTCTGTTCATTTGTCCAGAAATCCGTTTTCGGCCTCCGTTTTCGGCCTATATATCGATTGAACCAGGGGCTGGGCTCATGTTGTGTTGACAGACATAAGAAGTAGGATTAAGAATAGGGGAAGAGCAGCTCTACTTCTACTTCTGCTTATGGAAAGACATAAGAAGCACCCTCTAAAACATGCAAGATCTCTTATTAAGTAAGCCCTTGTTGGCATATCAGGTGCCATTGAACACAGTCCAGGGAAAGCATCTATCTATAGTGATAGTGATCCATCGCCTTGACTTGAGTACCACATCTCTTTCCTGCCCGCTTGTAGCGGTTGGTTAGACCGGTTAGAAGCAGAATCGAGAAAAGCAGAACAAGGGCGTTCAGGCTTTCTTTCTGAAGAGATGGGCGCGATCGTCTTTGTTTGAGGAAGAAGCATAAGCGCCCTTATATTTATATATAGTAAGCAAAGGGCAAGGCCTACCCTTAGTTTAACCATCTCTCTTGTATCTCTCGGAAAGCCTTTTGGTTGTGGGGCTATTGTTTCCTTGAGACAGGGTTTGAGCCCTGGTGCGGAGCTCGTTAGTAGTCTGACTTCGGGAAGATCGGAAAGCACTCAGCTAAAAGCATAACAACAATCCCAGCCCGCAACAGCACTAGTATATGGTGTCGAAAGCCCGAACACAAACAAGCTCACCTTATTCTTAGAGAAGGGGGCTAAAACGAGAATAGGAAAGACTTGGTATAGAATCCGTGCCTTCGTTCCGGCTATAATTAGCAAGCGAGTAAGGGAACCGCTCCTTCCGTTCAGGAAGAGCATACAAGCATTACGGGACTTTTTCATAGGAAAATGAATAGGACTCTTCCCAACTCAAGTCGAGCGAAGCAAGTTCTTATCTCTTATAAAACACTTCTGTTATAATCAAACATAAAAGAAATGATTTCATGTTGTGTTTAAAGAAGAATTGAAGTCTGAACTGGAAGTTGGCGCCTGCTTGCTTACCAAGCCACCCACTTGTTCGACAAAGACGGAGACTACGTATGGTATCCTGCTCTTATAGTAAAAAAAGGCGATCCTCCGCTCAATAGAGCCTAGCCCGCTTAGCTACATGGCCCCTGTCTCGCTCGTCCAAGATTAGGGTGCCTCTTTCTTTCAGAATCAGAATAGCGGCCCTGGTTTAGCTCCCGTTTTGCTTTAGAAACGAACAAGATATCAGGGCTCAAACCGCCAACTCCAGCTTGGCTTTCTTCTGTTCTAACTCTCTTCATCTCCTTCCTATTCAAAGCCAGGTTGTCAGCCGGGCAACAGTCTGGCCTTCTTTTTTGCTCTTCACTCGTCAAGCTTTTCCTTGTCCATAGAATAGCTTAATTTTTTCCTAAGTTCGTAGCCTTAGCAGCAGCAAACCTTACTTAGCTAGCGCTACCTTTAGAAACAAGGCCCTAGCTTATCCTACTCCTTCTAGTCCTTTTCTTTTATGGATTCCTATTCTTGATCTTTATATTGATATTCTACAGTAATAGGAGGTAGTAGATCAGTGTTCGAATAGGGCTGTAGCTGCAAGGAAGAATGCTTTGGACAAGGAAAGGGTAAAGAATTTTATGCTCTTAGTAGCTTCTATAAGAGGGTATCCTATTTTACTGCTGCCAAGCCGCTTACAATAAGAAAAAGGGCTGACATCGCTCCTCACACATCAACGACCGGATAAACTGAAATTGCACAACCAACAAAAAGCTAATTTCTTGCTTCGGGAGAGGAGTTATAACTTAGAGAAGTCGAAGTCAATGGCCCTTGCGATAAGGGATTACAACAAAAAGAATCCTTAGCCCCTCGATCTGAGTCCCTTTACCCGAAAGCTTAGAAAGCTGGAAGGCTAGGAAAAAAGTCAAGACAAGAAGATATAGGATGACGATCGTTCGGGAACCATAACTAATGGGGCACCTCACTCGGAAAAAAATAAATGAAAATCAGGACGAGAAATCTTACAACAAATTAAATTACATTAGGCATTGCCCTTTACACACACGATTTGGAATCCTTACACCAATAACAACACAATATAGATATGGGATGGGACTTAACTGCCAACTTGAAAGAATCGAATCACCAGTTCCGCGCTTGTACCCTGACGGAGATTCTCAATAAAAGAAGGAGGATGGGGATCCAGTCTTTAGCCTGAGTCTTAGAGTAGGCAATAAAGTCTACTCAATCAATGAGAACCACAGCGAAATGCTTCTGGCATGCCAAAGCAAGGTAAGCGATCGATTCTATCCATTCTCTTTCCCAAAGTCAAATGCTACTGTACTGAGCCAAAGCTTCATGCCCTTCTTGAATCTGAACTCAATGATTGAAAGTCCAAGCGTGCTCTCATTGGCAAGAAAAGAGGCGTCTATTTCTTTTCTCGGAGCTCTTCCCTTTGCTATAATAGGGATTGAGGTAGAAGCTTTTATAAATATAAAAAGTCTGTCTATTTGCCTTTTGGCACTTTCAGAATAGAATATGCTGTTAGATTTAGCCTGCTATCTTACTAGAAGAAAGATTCCAAGTTTCAAGTCTAGCCTTCTTTTGTAGCAAGAAGGTGTAAATTAAGTAAATCAGAAGCATGGACTGTGATTGAATGTTCTCTTACAAGACTAAGGTCTTTTGAAGACTAAGGTAATAGTGCTGGTCTACCCCGATTTACCCATTGATAGGGACCGAAAGCCTTGGTTTCTCCACCCCTATTTGATTTGTGGAGCTCTATTGAGAAAGACCTTGGAGGCCACGTGCCAATCATGGAACCATCGATTGCCAAGTCGCGTCCTTTCATTCGCAGAAATCCATGATCCCTCACGATGTTGATTGATGAGGTTGATGGAGCTTACTCGCCCTCGGTCAGTAGAACCCTAGTGAGGGAAGAGCACCCGCTTACTATATTAGTAGGGCACACTACTCTAGGAACAATAGCCAGCCGACTAGTCTCTTATACAATCATTTGTGGACTTAGATATGCCCCTGCTCTTTCTAGTGCTATTGCCCCGGGGATAGAGAGATTCTGGGACATAGACAAAGAAACCCTATTTAGTTTAGGGAAACAAATTCCTTCTTCTTGTCCTTCGATTGTGCCCATCTATTAGGATAGGAATCGGAGTTAGCGGGCTAACTATGTCGGGTTTACCGGGCTAAGGTAACTATGAAAGGTAGGACCTCATCTCATTCCGGAAATGAAAAGATTAACTATTTCCCTGTGCTTTGACGGAGAAGTGCGGTAACCCCGCCAATCAAATAAAGTTTCCAAGCCTTCAAGCCAACCCCGTCCGATAAGGTAAGGTGTCCTGCCCCGTTAAGCCCGCCTTTGATTTTATAGACCCAACAACCGACTTTTAGCTTAGCTCCACGAGAACCAAGCCACTGAGAGATATCTACATATAGTAGGAAAGCCAGCACGCTCGGGGACAGATTCCCAGGGGATTTTGTTGGAAAGCACGGCCACCATTGGTCAGTACTAGACACTCGTAGCCTACCTCGTATAAATAGATCTGGGGTTGTAGAAACAACCCCCTTATCTCCACTTTCAGGACAGGAAAGGGCGATCCATTTCCAGCCTAAAAACACTCGACTTTGAGCCTAGCTCAGGAGAAAGGCGCCAGAGGAGCAGCTCGACATAGAGTTAATTTACTTATTCAATTCAGGGCGCGGGAAGTCTCTCCTTCTTGCCTTGGGGTCGAGGTCAAGACCAGAAACTCGTAGACTACCCTTTTAGGAATAGATCTTATCTTAGAACCTGGGGTTCTTTGTTAGCACCTTCTCGCACCTCTAAAAGGCGGATCCATTTATATACGAAAAACCACGACTTTCTTTTATTACGGTCGGAGATAGCTGCTACTTACCTACGACTACTCGGCGGTCTCAGAGACCGAACTAATCTATTAACACTTAGCCTTATCTATTAAAATCTATTAAATGAAACCTAGCTCACGAGAACAGAGCAGAGGTCGAGTCTCTAGAATCCGGAGATAGCCTTTTGGCTTTGGGCACCTTTTCCCAACTTACAACAGTACAAGAAAGGCTGATCCTAGGTATAGCCTAACAAACCCGACACCGACTTTATATTACCATAAAATAAAGAGTGCTTGGTCCCAGCTGAGCTCCCCCTCTTAAAGTTAGGACTTTTCCTTCTTGCTTTTCCCTTGCTAGTCTTAGATTGAACCATTCTCATTGCCTCTGTCCTTCTATCTAGAGAGATAGATGGGTCAAGTCCTTACTTTCTTCCTTCCTAAGGTCAGGTTTTTCTTACTTGTTTTCGTTAGCTCATCTTTGAATCAAGAAGCGCATCTTCAAGTGCCTCTTAAATGATTCTCCTAGTGATGTTAATATCATTCGATCGTCTTGTGTTACTATATCCTCATCCTCTATCGGACTCTTATGTCTTAGCTTCTTCTCTTAGTCCTATCGTCCTGTTGTTAACTGTAATTTAGAGGAGCCGGCTAATAACCAATTAGCTCGTCTGGCTGGTAAAGAGGGAATAGCTAGGAGGCTTTCCTCTTCCTAAATAGGGATATGGCACTTCGTGTTGTCAGTTAGCTACTGCTGCTGGATTACTCAAGGTTGAGTCATCAATCACTTTACGAGGTTATCCTTTATATAGGTACGAGCGTAAGGGTCTTGCCTGTAGGTTTAGAGCAATAAAGAATGAATGCATTAGAACGAATTCGATCTAGCCAGCTCTTGATAGTAGCTCCCCTTTCGAGGGTTAGCGCACGATAGGAATGAATTAAACAAACAAATAAGATCTATTGAGTGAGAGCTATAGAAGAGAAGGCCAGGCCAGAAGAGAATGTCTTAGCTGGGAGCGGTGATTGTTCTTGTAGTCGGATAGGGCGCAAGGGCACTTTCGGGATGTTTAACCCTGTTGCGTAGGCGGAATAGAGTAGCTTGTTGAATTCCCAAAAACGGCAAGACTCTCAATCTTTGAGACCGGGGAGCCCCAGTGCAGGGCCAATTTCAGTGCCGGTTGGAGACCTGGTTCGAGATGCATATCTTGAAAGAGAGCCATCACCTCGCCCAACATCCCTTCCTTTTCAATAGTCAATTCGAGAGCCAAATCAAAAAGCTTAAGAAGCAGTTGATCTTGATCCAATTCCCGATGCATGGGGCGAAATGCTGGTTGAAGACCCCGAATGGGAACCTATCGAACGGGAATGAGTAGTAGTGCTGCTTGCTATAAATATCTTTTTGAGGACGTCAGAAATTCTTCTGAATTATGAATCTTCTTCGATTGATGGATAACAACAATAAAGTGGGAAAACGATTTCAAAAGATGCTTTCGAAGTGAAAGTGAATTATATCAGATTATCCACCCTGAAAGCGAGAGCTCGAGGCGGTGGGAAAGGAGAATCAACAAGATAGGATGCTCTGTCCCAAAGAGTAGGAAGATTCCAGCTTTGAATCTTGTGCTTGACGGTGATCATTTCTGCCACGTCATAGAAGTCCTTTAGTGCTTTCTCTTTCAATGGGGCCTTGCCCCTTCTTACTTTCTTTATGATATCGGGGAATTTGTTCTCTTGGTCTTGGTCCGGTAACTCCATAAAGGGCTGGTGGGTGGGGGTAGAGCCTCTAGCGCCAATGTCGATGAATCAAAGGTGTCTGCTTATGGTATGGAATAGGAACAGCAAGAATGGAACCGCTATCGCTTGTGTCCTATCATCCGCGCCTCACTTCTTTCATTCGTCAGTATGGGTAGGTAGAGTCCTTTGCTCGTATGCTTGTACTATAGTAGCACCAGTCTTCCTTCCTTTTTAGTGCACATGAAACGGAAACCCTAACAGGGACTACCCACACGGTGATCAAAACTCTTCTTTCTCTGCTTCACTGTCAATTGATTGGCGTATGAATGAAGCTGTAACAGAGCATGTACGCGACGATCAAACACGGCCAGCTGCCTGTGATAGGAAAAAGAAAACTTGATCAGATAGTTCGTGTGGTAAACCACCTCGCCTTTGATCTTTTCCTTGCCCTCTTAATATCTTGTTAATAGCTACATTCCCTGCTTTGCTTCTCCAACAATCTGATTTTCCTCTGTCTGCTGCATGAACATCGACAGTGAAATCACTTAATGTAAGGTAGCAGGCGAAAGAGCAGCATGGCATCTATCCTCAAATCAAAGAAAGGACAGGTAAAAAAAAAAGTTCAGTAAGAAATTGGATAGATAGATTCGTGAGTAGTGTAATCATAGAAGATAAGGTGACAGGATTGGTAATCTACTCTTCATGGGTACCGGAGATCGTCTCCTCGGCTGTTAGGTTCAGTGTTCATCGTCACTTGAGTCAAACTCCTTCTTTGGTTCTTTTTTTTCCTGTAGTTGCTGATGTATTTACTCTATATAGTTTAGCCACTTCTTCCCCATACTACAAGCCCGACATCCTTCAACACAATTCTATCGCTTAGCTTACAAACCATCGCCATCGTCTCGTATTGTACAAAACGTGGGTGGCAGCTAAAAACAAAATATCACATGAAACGCATTCACTCATAGGACAATCCTTCCATACAGTAGTTGACTAATCTTTTCTTTGGCGGCAGACACCTCCTGAGCATCTCCCTTTACTCTAGATTGCACGTCCTTCCACTAAGAATAACTCGTAGAGGGGTTACTGTATCAGCGGAAACATTCTATCTTGATAGAGATAAGCTTCAGTCCTAATGAACTCACCTCTTTCTGTTGCTGTCCCAATCCTTGAAGAACAAAATAGGTAAAGTCCAACTCTCGTTTCAAAAAAGTGAAGACTACCGGCAAAGAGTTGAGCACTACAGGCACTGTCAAAGAAGCCAAGCAAGCCCCTTTACTTGATATTATTGAAACTTGCTACAAGGAGTTCAAACAACCTATAATCTTTTTTTATCTGATCGGCGAATAAGATTTTTTTTGAGTTTACGATTACGAATATTTCCACTCGTAGTATTAAGACGCTATCCCTCCTTCCAGCGCATGCTGCGTGTTGGTAAATCCAATCGGCTTATATTCATTTTATAGGTTTTCGCGTCCCCAAGCCGAGCTCTCCCAAAGACTACTTCCAGTTCCTCGGGGAACGAGCGGCTCCTGCTCCTAGTTCTCTAGCTGTCTTTAGCGCTTCGCTTACCTCGCTTGCTCTTATAGAATGCGTTCTTTCTCTTCTTTGAATTCAGCATTGAAAAGAGATCACTAGGGAATTGAACCGCTAGTACCGATTCCTTCTGATCTGATTGAGTGGGATGCTTATCCGGTGTTAGTACGGTGGATGCATCTAATTTAATGTGTTAAGCATAGTGACACAGATCCCTTTAATAGTAATAGTGAAAGCAGCAATCCAAGGTACTCAATTTGACTGGGCCGCCTTACTAATAAAGGGGCTTCTCTTATGAAAGAATAATAACTCTCCTTGAGGGAGAACCTTTTTCACGGGACTGCCTAAAGAGACTCCTAGTGTTAAAACGACTATGTAATTTAATGAAGGACTATGACAGAAAATCCTTAGGCGCTTTGTTGCCCTCTTGGCAGACTATGACCAATTCCAGATCATAAGGGAAAATCAGCTCTATGTGAAAAAGGTGCTTTGCATAAGGTCTAGTTCCTTGGGCACTGGATTGGCGACGGCATGAGTTAGTTGGAGCAAGAGAAGGTGCGTGCAAGCCGTGTTGGACTGGGAGACGCCACGCAAGGTGTAGGAACTACTATTCTTCGTCAGATTAGTCATACTTAAAAAGATATATTTATATTAGAATAAATACTATAGGCTCGAGGGCTTCTCGGGTGATCGTAAGGGCTTAAGCTGCTTTTGCTTTTTGCCTTACCTTCTAGTAAAGGGCGAATGAGGGGCGTGTGCAACCTAGAGAGATGGCCGTCTCTCTTTGATGAATGTGGATCGAGGTTCGGTTCATTTGGAAAAGAGGTCAGTCTTAGGGGAGACCATGCGAATGGTTGAATTGATGACTTCGCTTCGATCTCTTCGACTGAACCTGAAGGAAACTTCGATCATTCAACTTTAGCTTCTGAAGGGTCACTTGGAATTCCGAAAGTTATTCTTCGAAGCTGTCTGGGACAGGAGCAAACTCATATTAGGCACTGCCGCAGCATCAATGGTACAAGGAAGAGGCACAATAGCGAAGATCAATCCATCTCAATCTACAAAAACATTGCCTTGGGCATGCAACCAACCCGACTTGCGCCCCATCCTTTTACCCTGCTTGCTGGCTGTAACTTTTTAGAACTTGCCTGCTCGCTTTCCTAAGAGGAGAAGCACTACCGTGAAAAGATAGAATCAGAAAGAACCAATGGCTAGCCGGGATCGACAGCAAATAGTGATACAACTCCAACTCAAACGAAAGCCCCGGAGACATGGAAAGCAGTTAGCCCTAGCGAAATCCTAAATATATTACTACTATGGGGCGGACTGGCTTGCATAAGGATTGTAACGCGATGCAGAAGGAAGGGAATTCAGAGAAACTGCTCCTATTTATACTGGAACTAGCTTCGCTTATCTTATCACTAGAAGAGAGATAGCCTCGAAGGGCTTAGCAAACAAGAGGGCAGCGCCTTGCCTGACTTCCCGACAGAAAGAGAGGATATATTGCTTGCTCTGGAATGAGAAATGATGCAGAGGTTGTCTCTGAGAGTAGAAGTAGAGAGACTTTTGGTGAAGATGTCGGCAGTTTCTTTCTCCGTAGGAAGATAAGAAAGGCGCAAGTCACCAGTGTTAACATGTTCACGCACAAAGTTAAGATCAATCTCAATGTCTTTCGTGCGCGCATCCTGGATAGGATTAGAAGCCATATAGGTAGTACTGAGATTGTCGAAAAAAACTTGAACCGGACGTAGAATAGGAATACACAGTTCACGAAGAAGGAAGCCAAAGTCAGTCAGCAACAGTGGCAGCTAAGGAGCTAGGCAGCTAGGAGTTGGGAGTTAGGGGAAGTTGTCTTAGTTAAAAGGAAAGGAAAAGCACTTTCAAGAGATCCTAGGCCGAAAGCCATTTCTCTTTTGCTCCTTGGGTATCTAGCTTTAACACGCTTTCTGCTTAAAGAAAGATTGCCATAGAGACGACTGATACAGACAGGGGACAACTCTTTTTAAGAAACCAAGGGATTCGATCAAAGAAAGAGAGAGAAGGGTTCACGGGCAGGTATACAAGAAAGATCGACCTTTCTTTCGCCTGAATTATCACATTTGAGTTTCCGGTCCGGTATAGGCTCTCCTACATGAGATTTATTAAATAAAAGAATGATTTGTGGGTGTGTCTATTTTCTGGTTTACCAATTTCTGGACCCGTACTGATTCGGCAGCTCGATTGGAATATTTAAAAGTTAAAAGAAGGAGTTCGTCCCGCACCTCCTGGTGTGCTGCTTCCTGCCACTACTTTTTGAGTTGGTTGAATTCATATTTAAGAGTTTTTTTCCAGTTTTCTAGTGGAATTAGACTTTCTCTCTTCCTAAACTGGAAATACACGCTTTTATTTTATTTATTGAGGCTTTCAAGACCTGAGTACCCACCCCCCTTGCGTAACCCCCTAGTTTAGGCTCATTAATTGCTTGTATACCAGGCCGAACCTAACGCGAAAAGCCCTTGCGCGGCATCCGTTTTCTTGTTTGTTGACAGGAGAAGTCTATTTACATGAAGGAATTACATTGAATAAAGTAGAGGAATAAAAACCTACGGGTGCCTTCCTATGTTGGAACTCCCACCAAGCGTTAACTGCTACACGAGAGTACAGCTAACCTAAGCGGAAAGAGCATATTGAATTAACAGACGGGAATCCAATCAAATGAATTAAAGGAAGGGAATTGCACAGGAATGCTAGACTCAACTAATTGTGCCTCTCGTTTTGTTTACTCTACTTGAAGAGAATCCCTAGCGTACTTTACTTTGATAGATAAAGGGAATGCTACCGAGCACCGACCAAATCTGGAAATTTGTTGCAGTCCCAAAACAAAATCGGCCTTTGTCTATGCCCCTTTTAAACAGACGAGACGGACGAAAACTATATATAGATATTCCGGAAATCCATCGAAATCACTGACCTACGAGTCCATGTTGGCTCACTGAATACCAACTCGAGAACTTCATGTCGTCATAAGATCCACAACGGGAGGCTTTGCTTCGGTCACGGTACGAGTGAAAGAAAGGATAAGATCTTTCTTAACTTAAAAACGGCACAATACTTGGCCGTGAAGCCTGCGCTGGCTCGAACTCCATAACTGACCGACCGGTGAAAGGAAAGCTGGACCTCTTGAAGGGGTAGCCGGACCCGAAAAAAAAATCTGGCAGTTATTGATGGCTCGGAAAGAAAGCTGGGCTAGGTGTTCTTCCCTGAGCTTAGAAAGGAGCTGTTCGCCTCGAGGCTGTACTATTATCCTATCCCGTGTCAGGTTTAAGAGGATAGGCACTATAGGTACTGGGCTGGGTGGAAGGCATTGAAAGATAGGAGGAATAGTGGTAAGCGGAAAAGAAAAGGAGGATCACGAAATGCAACACAACAAGGGGTTCCGCGCTTGCGCGAAGGAAGAAGCGAATCAATCAGAATGGAGACAGGGAGGCGAAGCGAAAGAGAGATTTTCGAGCTTGCAAGCAGCAAGCAACAACGGCGGAAAAGCCGTTGCGCGCTAGCTTCTAGTTTAGGGGTATAGTAGGGGTGCCCTTTTCTAAAACTTATATTAATAAGCTTTTTATTTTGGAACCCTAGTTTTGGAGTTTTCCGCAACCTATACCGTCACTAATATTACTAATATAAAGAAAGGGGTTTTTCAGCTGCATCGCACTGCCGCATAAACAATGGATCCGCCGGGCTGGATGAGCAACCTTCTCTGGAAAAGAGTAGTGAAAAGCCATGTCACTTGGAACGGAACTGGTTGCTTACTTACTTTTAGTAAGACCACTTTGGTAAGCAAAATTCTATAGGCATGGTTGCTTACAAGACAAAACAAAAGCTAGCTTCTATATGTTCTTTGCCTGAACATATGGAGGAAGCAACCCTTTATCTGATCTGGCCTATATACCAGTAGTGGAGTGGCTTGCTACTTTCAATCATAAAAGGAAAATGGAGCAAGGCAAGGGAGAAAGAAGTTGTCCCCTCTTCTCTGGTAACCCGCCGCCGATCATGATCATATAGAGCGCTCCGCCCGCCACCTCATGTTCCAAAGTGAAACGGTTGTTCTTCCTTCCCCGCTCCCTCTTTTTATACATATGCGGTGGCGGCTAGGTAACATAATGGAAATGTATCGGACTGCAAATCCTGGAATGACGGTTCGACCCCGTCCTTGGCCTCGGGGAGTGGCGAGCAGCACGGAACTTTAATTAATCAAATGGCATAGGGGGGCTTTCCTTTGTTAGAAATCCACAGACAACATACTGAAACTTCCAAACCAAAGAAATGCAACATGAGAAGGAGCTTTTTACGCTTCAAATTCAGTTTTTAGAATGAAAATACGCCCCATGGTCGATCGAGGGTCCTATACCAGTTAAACTAAAATCTATCTTACCTTCAATCCATCTTGCCAGCTCATAAATGTTAGACCGGGCTGACACAACCGAATTGGTTGAGGAAAAGGAAACCCCAGCGACCAAGCACTCCCGCCCCCAAAAGCTGAGATCGAACAACCGCCAGATTGTCGAGGACACGTCTGAAGAGGAGGCGGGCGCCCTCTAAGTCACCCACCCTACCCACTAATGGACTATGAGGGAGGCAGGCGAACGGGAACCGACCGAGAACCCGAACTGATTGACTGGCTGACCCCTGAATACATACTCGATTCATTAGGGTCGGAGATGGATGAAACCAATCAGAAGTGCAAATAAATCGCGCAAGCGAAGACGGGAAACGGACCGCAGCGCAACGACTAGGACTCGTGTCGGAGGAGTTTTGAGCATGAGCTACCACTCATGCAGCGGCAAGGACCCGCAACTCTCGAAGGGGCCACCCACCGCCCGATGTAGCGATGTAGCAAATCCTCCCTTTACTCAATGTACCGCGCTTAGCCTCTTTCAATCAAGGGAAAAAAAAAGAGTGACGAACCCGGTCATAGGTTGGTCCAAAGAACGAGAGTCGGCTTCCTTAAGGGAGTTCTTCCTCAGTAGCTCAGTGGTAGAGCGGTCGGCTGTTAACTGACTGGTCGTAGGTTCAAATCCTACTTGGGGAGAATTTTGAGTTATCGCTTTTCTGACGCCTGTTTTTCTCTTTAGTTTCTAAACTAGCAGAATCGTGGGACATCAAAAGTGGGAAGTTGATTGTAGGGTTTTATTCTTCACTCTCGTATAGGTGAACTTGGTTCGTTCAATTCTTAGGGAAAAGGAAGGATCCACTGTGAATGAATGGGAAGACTGGAGTAGTATCTTCATTAGCCGGAAGGACTCCACTAGCTCGAAGAACGAACAAGAAAAGGCTTACTGTTTAGGTAGGATAGATTAGGTAGGATAGATGGATGTAGTCCAATGGCTAAAGCTCTGCCAGCTTCTTGTAGACTGAACTCTCTTCTCTTTAGGTTCCGAGTTGCTTTTTTGGGGGTAAGATTTTTCTTCGCCACTAGTACCAACGAAGTTCTTGGTTATTTGAAAGGAGGAAGGAAGATCTCCACTCATTTCATTCATTCAGTGCCTACGGCGAGGCGCGACCCACAACAAACAAAGGCAACGAAGTTGCTTGCTGTAGCCCTCTTTTAGTAGACTAGGCTGAGTAAGCGTAAGCTATTTAAGTAGGCAGGGTAGGCTCGCAGCTTCGCCAGAAGCGACTAGTCGCCTCCTTTCCTCCGCCGAAAGATGCTTAGCCAGAAGCGACGAAGGGGGGGCGTCGGGAAGGCCGACGACTACATGACATGAGGGAGAAGCTGTCGTAGAAGCTTTGCCCCTTGCTTTACAGAGATTGTTATGAACTGACTAAATGACTAGATTCTCCCGGCTAAGCTAATAAATAGTATTTGTTCCCTTCAATCAAATCAATAAGCTTTTTGATTCAAGGCGCCGCCCTCTTTCTTAGAACCCAGGGAGGGGGGCCGTCGGCCCGGGAAGGGGAGAGTGGCCGAGTGGTCAAAAGCGACAGACTGTAAATCTGTTGAAGTTTTTCTACGTAGGTTCGAATCCTGCCTCTCCCACTTTTTTGTTGTAGACTTCAGAGAAGAGAAAGGAGGCATTCGTCAGCGTAGGAAGGCCCACCGAGCGAAGCTCTTTCTTTTTTTTTTGGCCGTGCGTGAAGTGAAATTGTATCGTATGTTAGTTAGAGAGGTTGGCGAACTACTACGATCTATAGATTCCCCATCTATATCTATATATATCCAATCCCAACGAGAATAGAAGCGAGTCGCTTCCGGCTTGTAGTCGTAGTCTTTTAGTTTTAGCTTATGTAGTGGTCGGCCTTCCTACACGCACGCGCCCGCCAGAATGCCTCCTTGGTTCTGGACGAAGCCAGGCCGATACATACGATAGGCGAAGGAAAGACCCCCATAGCGCCTGGGCAAGTTTGATCGAGGATTGGAGAGGAGAGGTGGAAGAAAAGGCTCGGGATGGATTTAGGAGTCTTTGTGCGAGCCGTATGCGGTGAGAGTCGCACGTACGGTTTTTAGGGGGTTCGCGTCTATACGTGTAGTGTGGTGGTTGGGCCTACCCACCCTATTTGTTCCATGATCTATGGGTCTACTGGAGCTACCCACTTCGATCAATTAGCCAAGATTTTGACCGGATACGAAGGTGCTCGATCTAGTGGTATTTTTATGGGGATTCTTTCTATCGCTGTAGGATTCCTATTCAAGATCACTGCAGTTCCTTTTCGGGCGGCTGTAGGACGGACGGCCGCCTATAGGTGGTAGGGTAGGGTGGGTGGTACCGTTCAGATCTAGGCCAATCTTCCTAACCGCGCGCGGGCCGGGCTTAGAGCGCGTGAAACTCATCACTACCTCGTAAGGGCATTGAGACCATAGCATGTGACACGAAAGCGTCGCTTTTTCTGTATCACAAAGCTGCCCGCCTAGAAGGGCCACTCGCTCTGTAGTGTTGTCACACAAGATAAGCACACCGCCCGCCTGCTGGCCGGGCGAATCGAAGTTCTCTTCCGGTCAACTGTCCACCCAGTCAAGTGCAAAAAACACAGTAGAATCACGCAACGCACGCTGCTGGTGTGCTTCCTGCCCGCGAGGAAAGAAAGAAGAGCGACAAGGGTCAGATTTGACTGTTTGCAGCATGGGAGCGGATTACCCAAAAAATCCCTGGGAACAATGAAAAAAAAAGATATCTCGGTAACGAAAACTATAGGGGGCTGTATTGGCGAGATCCAACGGTGAACAGCTGCCCAAAAGAAAGACCGCCTGGAAGTCCGAGGACCTTTAGTACCGTACCCTGCCCCCGAACCAGCAGCCTTCGCGCCAAGCAAGACCGCTCTTGCCCCTTTCCTTTCTCCATTCCGCCTCTTTCTTTTGTTCCAATAGAGTCTAAGGCAAAGCAAAAGTGGTTGCCTACTTTACCTACTTGACGAAAGGGAACGAACTTTGTTTCGTTTCCGGGTTTATGGATTGGATTCAGTCAGCGTTACGACATAATCAAAAGGAAGGAGTGAAGCTTTGGTTACCGGCGAACGCTTCCAAAGGCGACCCCTTCGAGTTTCCGGCTGTTTCCTAGATTGAAGTAGCCTTTCGTCGCCCGAAAGAATATCAAAGAGCTCGGCCTACCTTTGGTAGGCCTTTGGTGCGCGGAGCCCGGTGACTAAGAAAGAAATGGGTTTGCGCTTGAATTGATGAGGTCGCAAAGAGGGAAGTAGGGCTCCACTAAAGGTTGTTTCTTCGGTTTCCTTTAGAATGAAAGTAGCTGCCCCTCCCCTACTACTTATTTTGTTTGATTCAAAAGGGGAACAGCCCACCCCAACTAGTCGTATGGGGTGGGGTGCTTGTGGTAATCTGCCTTGGATATGAGGAATTCCTAAAAAAAAAAGATATCTCGTTCATCTATCTTTTGTCTATCTATCATTGATTCTATCTATGAATCAAGTCGAAAGACTTTGTTTTGGGGTTCCCCGAAGCCCCTGGATCGTTTCTGCCAACGAAAGGAACGCGGAGCCCGTTCCGAATGCTTTTCTGATCTGGAAGTGGAGTTCTCGCGAAAAGAATAAGATGCTG